GTTCTCTTAGAACAGTAAAAGTAAAAAAAGAGGGAAACAAATAAAGAAAAAAATAAAAAACCCATTTCTGGTTTTTGTTCATTGTAATATCCATAATTCTGGTAAGAACTGGTTTATTAAAATAGAATGTTTAGGAAGAATCCGGTTGAAAAAATTTTCCTATCATGCGTAGATTTGAGTTTCGAAATAGAACTATAGTAAAGTAATCATTCATTGTTTGATCGAATGGTTATTATTCATTATTGTATTTTCTTATTCATTACTGTATTTCAGTATAATTTTGAAACAGAGACATTCTTAAAAAAGAAAAAGCTTCGCAAAACGCTCAATTAAACAATTCATACAATTAAATTAAAAAACTAGTAGTACCCCTCCCTAAAGTCCACTCCTTCCCCATACTACAAGTGAGAGGGAAAATGTAAAGACTACCATTAAAGCAGCCCAAGCGAGACTTACAATATCCATATGAATTATGTCTCCTATCTCTATGAAGGAATTATTTAATTATTGATCAATAATCATAGTGGAATTAATGGCGCAGAGTCAAAATATAATTCTGACTTAAAGCTATTAATGAACCAATCCAATGAATCTACTTGTAACAATATTCTAAGATTTCTGGTAGAATTTTGAAGTATAAGTATTAAGTACAGATATGATACACATACCTTTTCTTGAAAAATTAGATAGCAAAGGAATACTTCTATCCTAATGAAATGAAACATGTGGGAATACTAAGACCTATTGTTTGTTACCCTTTTTTTTCGACTTTTACTTTTACTCTATAAAAATAAGAGTTGACCGACTATCCTGATTGAATGTTTGATTACTCAGAGACCCTCGTGAGTCTGGATATAAAGTTTCTTCAATCCTTTCTCTAATTCCAGATGGAGTCAGTAGACACAATTTTAGTAATGGTAGTAAAAAGAATTAGGAATTCTTGATACTCTTTCGTACAATCTCTTCTTCAATCCTAGGAGAAAAATGGATTGTCTTTTAGGAATCTTTGGATACTTTCGACCTCTGATTTTCGTCGTTCTGAATTCCAGAATGGACTCTCACTATAAAAAAAATAGCGAGAGTCAATCATATTACTAAGTAAGACTCACTTCATCCCTATTTGTATCGGTTTGAGTCACACCCAAGGACCAGATTTTGAGAAAAAAAACTATCGATAGGCTTATACTTCTCCGGCTCCGGGGACAAAATTCGTCGAATTAAATCAGTAGAATAAGAAATCCCCCGTTTTTTGTTGATCAGGCGACACCCAGATTTGAACTGGGGATAAAGGATTTGCAGTCCCCTGCCTTACCACTTGGCCATGTCGCCAAATCCGATCCAAATCTCAAAAAAAATATAAAATAGGTAAAAAAAGAGTATTCATCCATATTCTTTTACTAAGATTCTATTACTAATTCTTTTCTTTTTTTTATCCAATCCAATTATTCTCTTCGATTGGTTATCACACCCCTTAAAAACTCCCCCTTCTCTTTCCATTGAGAAGGTAAAAAATGGATTTTCGGTCACAGACTGAAAAATTTAGTGCAAATTGGAACCATTAACTATTTTTTTTTGAATTAGTGAAAAGTTCTTCAATTTGTATCTCAAATTATTGCCTTTCCTTACTGGCATAACAAATTAATTTAAATATAACAATATATATGATATGTGTATATGTAAACCCACACCCCAAAAACAAAAATTACACATATACCGGGACCGGGACGAGTCTTTTTTATGTACATATCCCATATCCTTATAGGGAATCGTCGTGTTTTTTTTTCGTTTTCTATAATACAATAGAAAAAGTAGAAATTATGATATGGTGTGACCTGACTTCTGTTGCCACAAGCAAAATTGCTATAAAAAAAAGATGAGATGAGATATGTGGATAGGTGGATAGCTATGGAAATATTATTCCTATTATGCAATTCAATCATATTCCATAAATCTATATATTATATATAGTAAAAGTAAAAAAATCCGAAATTTTTTTTTCAACATGAAAAAAAATTAACTTTAACTAAAGGGGAAACCATATTACTACTGGCTTTCTTTATCTCATTCATAGAGATTCGATTTCATTCTGAATCCATTTATTTTTTTGGTACCCAATCAATCTAATCGTATTATCATAATAATAGGTAGAAGTTGGATGAATTTTTATATTCTATATAAGACTCCATAAGTGTAAGTGGCGGAATTATTCTGGGAATGCTTTATAAATTCATTTCCAATTTCCATTTGTACCTGTCGCAAATTCGAACTTGTCTTGCGTCGAAAATGCTCTTCATTCCTCTGTCTCATTTCCGTTCTCATACGTATGAAGTACATTTACGGGGTTGTCTAAAATTTCATGTGATTCAGTAAACAGAATATACATTCCATCATTGCGAAATCGAACCATATGGATCGATAAATAGTTAGCTAATAATGGGATTTTTCGATAAAGGGGAAACTGAAAATTAAGATGCTCTGGAATGATGGAAATGAGGGAATGTCCACAATACCTGGATTTAGTCAGATCCAATTTGAGGGATTTTGTAGGTTTATTAATGAGGGCTTGACGGAAGAATTTCATAAGTTTCCGAAAATTGAAGACACAGATCAAGAAATTGAATTTAAATTATTTGTAGAAAGATATCAATTGGTGGAACCCTTGATAAACGAAAGAAATGCTGTGTATGAATCACTCACATATTCTTCTGAATTATATGTACCCGCGGGATTAATTTGGAAAACCGGTAGAGATATGCAAGAAGAAACCATTTTTATTGGAAACATTCCAATAATGAATTCCTTGGGAACCTTTATAGTAAATGGAATATACAGAATTGTGATCAATCAAATATTGCAAAGTCCTGGTATTTACTACCGTTCAGAATTGGACCATAACGGAATTTCTGTCTATACCAGCACCATAATATCAGATTGGGGAGGGAGATCAGAATTAGAGATTGATAGAAAATCAAGGATATGGGCCCGTGTGAGTAGGAAACAAAAAATATCTATTCTAGTTCTATCGTCGGCTATGGGTTCGAATCTAAGAGAAATTCTGGATAATGTTTGTTACCCTGAAATTTTCTTGTCTTTCCTTAATCTGAATGATAAGGAGAAAAAAAAGATTGGGTCAAAAGAAAGTGCTATTTTGGAATTTTATCAACAATTTGCTTGTGTAGGCGGGGATCCGATATTTTCTGAGTCCTTATGTAAGGAATTACAAAAGAAATTTTTTCAACAAAGATGTGAATTAGGAAGGATTGGTCGACGAAATATGAACCGTAGACTGAATCTTGATATACCTCAGAACAATACATTTTTGTTACCACGAGATGTATTGGCTGCTGTGGATCATTTGATCGGAATGAAATTTGGAATGGGTACACTTGATGATATGAATCACTTGAAAAATAAACGTATTCGTTCTATAGCGGACTTGTTACAGGATCAATTTGGACTGGCTCTTGTTCGTTTAGAAAACGCAGTTCGAGGAACTATATCTGGAGCAATTCGTCATAAATTGATACCGACTCCTCAAAATTTGGTAACTTCAACTTCATTAACAACCACTTATGAATCGTTTTTTGGCCTACATCCTTTATCTCAAGTTTTGGATCGAACTAATCCATTGACACAAATTGTTCATGGGCGAAAATTGAGTTATTTGGGTCCTGGAGGATTGACGGGTAAAACTGCTAGTTTTCGGATACGAGATATTCATCCTAGCCACTACGGACGTATTTGTCCAATTGATACGTCCGAAGGAATCAATGTTGGACTTATTGGATCCTTAGCCATTCATGTGAGGATTGGCCGTTGGGGATCCATAAAGAGTCCGTTTTATGAAATATCTGAAAGATCAAAAAAGGAGGCACAGATAGTTTATTTATCACCAAATAGAGATGAATATTATAGGGTAGCAGCTGGAAATTCTTTGGCCTTGAATCAGAGTATTCAGGAAGAACAGGTTGTTCCAGCTCGATACCGTCAAGAGTTCCTGACTATTGCATGGGAACAGATTCATCTTAGAAGTATTTTTCCCTTCCAATATTTTTCTATTGGAGCTTCTCTCATTCCTTTTATCGAGCATAATGATGCGAATCGGGCTTTAATGAGTTCTAATATGCAGCGCCAAGCAGTTCCACTTTCTCAGTCCGAGAGGTGCATTGTTGGAACTGGACTGGAACGTCAAACGGCTCTAGATTCGGGGGTTTCCGCTATAGCCGAACACGAGGGAAAGATCATTTATACTGATCCTCACAAGATTATTTTTGCAAGTAATGGAGACACTACTATAAGTATTCCATTAGTTATCTGTCAACGTTCCAACAAAAATACTTGTATGCATCAAAAACCTCAGGTTTCGCGAGGTAAATGCATTAAAAAGGGACAAATTTTAGCGGACGGTGCGGCTACAGTTGGTGGAGAACTCACTTTAGGAAAAAACGTATTAGTAGCTTATATGCCATGGGAAGGTTACAATTTTGAAGACGCAGTACTAATTAGTGAACGTTTGGTATATGAAGATATTTATACTTCTTTTCACATACGGAAATATGAAATTCAGACTCATATGACAAGCCAAGGACCTGAAAGAATCACTAGGGAAATACCACATCTAGAGGCTCATTTACTCCGCAATTTAGACAGAAATGGAGTTGTGATGCTGGGATCTTGGGTAGAAACAGGTGATATTTTAGTAGGAAAATTAAGGCCTCAGACGGCAAACGAATCCTCGTATGCTCCAGAGGATAGATTATTAAGAGCCATTCTTGGAATTCAGGTATCCACTGCAAAAGAAACTTCTCTAAAACTACCTATAGGCGGAAGAGGACGCGTTATTGACGTGAGATGGATCCGGAAAAGGGGGGGTTCCAGTTATAATTTAGAAATGATTCGTGTATATATTTCACAGAAACGTGAAATCAAAGTAGGTGATAAAGTAGCTGGAAGACATGGGAATAAAGGTATCATTTCCAAAATTTTGCCTAGACAGGATA